GTGTTGAGAAATAGGAAATGTGAAAGGAATTATTCCTATGGAACCATTGATCGGTCATACCTGTACTGCAATAATATGAATGACTCGCTATTCACTCGGTTTCTGGTCAATAATAAGATTATGTAGGAGAGATGGCCGAGTGGTTCAAGGCGTAGCATTGGAACTGCTATGTAGGCTTTTGTTTACCGAGGGTTCGAATCCCTCTCTTTCCGTTTCTGTTAATTCACTAACGTTACCGACCACAATGTATCAAATCAAATAACAATGGATACCATTATTCCAGCAATAAGACTTTTATTTGATAGAAATTCTCTATTCCAGAAATTCTCTATTCCTAATTACATTACTGCGGTACGTAAAATACAAATATCAGAAAGAGCAAAAAAGAAAAAAAAAATCCTACTGCTGATCTATTTGTAATACGTGAATGAGAAAAATGCGGATCAAGGCCCTTAGATCTATTTACTTCGCCGAAAAGAGGGCTAAATTCTCTGAATCTTTCTTTGTTATTTTCGTTAGGTTCAAGTCTGGCGGGAATAATATTCTACGACTAACAACTCATTTATTTTCAAACCGATCCATTTACTATCTATTATTTGATTTACTAATCCTTTATATTGGAATGAGTCAATAGTCAAATGTTTTGGCAATTCCTCGGGGGGGGATGAAGCAATATAATTTTGAATCAGAGCTTTCGATCTTTGTTTATCCTTCGTAGTAATAATATCTCGGGGTTTGCAACGATAACTTGGTATATCCACTATACGACCATTAACTAAAATATGTCTATGGTTAACTAATTGCCTAGCTCCAGGAATGGTCGAAGCCATACCCAATCGAAAAAGGATGTTATCCAAACGCATCTCAAGTAGTTGTAGTAAAACCTGACCTGTTGAACCTTTGGCTTTTCCAGCGATATGTACATATCTAACTAATTGTCGCTCCGTCAGACCATAATGAAAACGCAATTTCTGTTTTTCTTCTAGACGAATACGATATTGCGATCTTTTCCCAGAACGCAATTGGGTTTTAAGATCACTTCCGGATTTAGGTCTTTTACTAGTTAGTCCTGGTAAAGTCCCCAGACGGCGTATTTTTTTGAAACGAGGTCCTCGGTAACGAGACATAAAGACTCCTTTTTTTATTTTATTGAAATTTCATTTTACAGAAGAAATCTTAAATTAAGACTGAACTAAAGAATAAACAAAGCAAAGCTAAATTTACTGAAGTATTACAAAGTAGAATGAAATGAATTCTATTAATATCCGGATTTTTTGTATATGTATATATAGGAAGTTGAGGCTCCGTTTTATGATTTGTTCTGTAGAGATCTAATTGCTCCAATCCATTTTTTATTCATAGTTACAAGTTACCACGACATAATAGATCGGTGATCCAACATTTTTTTTTTGAGAAAAGAAGAGATTATCAATCATGGAAAAATCGATAGAGAAAAAAAAGCCGGCTATCGGAATCGAACCGATGACCATCGCATTACAAATGCGATGCTCTAACCTCTGAGCTAAGCGGGCTCACATAACAGAAATAGAAATAGTATAACAAATAGAAATAGTGTATAGGAATTCAGGAAACTGCTGGATCTTAGCTTAGCTATTAGCTATTAATTTAATATGAACTATATAATTCATAGTTCTGTTCTATTCTATAGTTATAAAGTTATAAGTTATATCTATATCATTATATATATATCATTAGTTATATTGGTTATAACCAATATAACTAATGATATAGAACTAGATATGACTAAATGGAATTAATAGAATTCTATTTTTCTAATAGATATTTCTCTAAATAGAAATATATGACTAATTAGTAGAAATATATGACTAATTAGTATATGACTAATTAAATTAGTAGAATTTTCATTCTATCATATTAATTACATTAATTAATATTTATACATTCTATTTTTTTTATTTTATGCATTTTATTTATATATTTATACATTTATTTATACATTAAATTTGTATTTTTTTTTTAATTATGAATATATATATATATATATATATATGTATTATATATATATGTATTAATGATAATATAAAATTTATAATATAAAATTATAAATTATGATTATAAACTTAATATAATTATAAACTTAATATAACTTAATATAAAATAAAAAGTATTTATTTCTTAAATTTAAATTAAAGTAAATTAAAGTAAATTTAAATTCAAGTTTAAATTAAAGTAAAGTAAAGCAGTTATAGCAATAATTATAGCGAGCGGATCGGTCCTAAGAAAAGGATAAGATAAGGATAAAGATACACAATCCAAATTAGAATAAGACATTTTTCTGGTTTCATTCGGAAAAGGAAGAGATAGGACGAAAAAAAAAAAGAATGAATATCGACCGTTCCAGTATTCCAAATCGCACTGTAAAAAAGAAAGGGAGGGAGAAACATATATATGTGGGATATATCTATCCATATTGAATTGCGGATACATCAATGATAGAATCATTTCTGATTGAAACAAGTTTTATCCAATAGAGATAAACTGATAGAGGATCGCCATCGCCAAAAAAATCAAATAGCAGCATACACTTTTTCGATATGGGAATCATTATCTAATGAATTCAACGATTCCAAAATAAATGAAAGAGATGGGTGGAATTCCAACTGGGTCTTGGTCTCAAATCAAAGGGGGATATGGCGAAATTGGTAGACGCTACGGACTTGATTGGCTTGAGCCTTGGTATGGAAACCTACTAGGTGGTAACTTCCAAATTCAGAGAAACCCTGGAATTAAAAATGGGCAATCCTGAGCCAAATCTTTATTTTGAAAACAAGAGTTTATAAAACTAGAATAAAAAAGGATAGGTGCAGAGACTCAATGGAAGCTGTTCTAACGAATGGAGTTGACTACGTTGTGTTGGTAGCTGGAATCCCTCTATCGAAATTACAGAAAGGACGGCCCTATATATCTAATACGTACGTATACATACTAACATATCAAACGATTAATCACGACCCGAATCTATCGAATATATATATATATGAAAGAAAAAATTCAGAGTTATTGTGAATCCATTCCAATCGAAGTTGAAGGAAAAATCGAACATTCAGTGATCAAATCATTCATTCCAGAGTTTGATAGATCTTTTGAAAAACTGATTAATCGGACGAGAATAAAGAGAGAGTCCCGTTCTACATGTCAATACCGACAACAATGAAATTTATAGTAAGAGGAAAATCCGTCGACTTTAGAAATCGTGAGGGTTCAAGTCCCTCTATCCCCAACAAAAAGTCCATTTTACTTCCTAACTATTTATTTATTTATCCTCTTTTTTTTTTCATCAGTGGTTCAAACAAAATTCACTATCTTTCTTTCTCATTCACTCTACTCTTTCACAAATGGATCCGAAGAGAAATCTTTGGATCTTATCCCAATTTGGATAGATACCTGTACAAATGAACATATATGGGCAAGGAATCTCTATTATTGAATCATTCACAGTCTATATCATTATCCTTACATTTATTAGATAAAATTTTTTAATACTTTTTTAGTCCCTTTAATTGACATAGATACAAGTACTCTACTAGGATGATGCACGGGAAATGTCGGGATAGCTCAGTTGGTAGAGCAGAGGACTGAAAATCCTCGTGTCACCAGTTCAAATCTGGTTCCTGACATATGAATAATATATCGGATGTATATTTATACAAATTAATCGAGACAGATCGGGATATATATTCATTAGTTAATAGTCTAGAGCATGATACATACTTATTCATCTAGCGTATAGATATATACCTCCATTTTTAGAGATGGTAAAAAATATATGTATGGTTATGGTAAAGAACTAAAGTGGGATTATGTTCCCCTTTCTTTTTTCTTTCTTGTTTCTTTCTTGTTTGTTCATATTGTACTTTCTCTCACTCAAAAAGAGTGTTAAGTCTTCAAGTGTTAAGTCTTCATATACATATATATATATCAAAAAAAAAAAGTTTTAAAAAAACTTAAAAAAAGTATAGAGGAGTTGAAGGATAGGAATAAACAGGATGCATTTCAGACACAGTACAAATAAAATTCAATCCCTTTTTATTTCGGAATTTCGCATTTTCTTTTCTTTTATATTTATTCTATTTCTTCACTCTTGCTTACGTTCCGAGGTCTGTCTAAGTGATGTGCGCGGTACAAAGTTCATGGTGCAGAACTCTTTTGATTCATCTTTTGGTTTCTGCTCATACAAAATAGATATGATCTTTTCCAAATTCGGGAATAGCAATGAAGCCTTTTTTAGGCCTATCCATAATACGAATTAGAGTCCAGTTACTCTGTTTCATCTAGAACAGAACGTCAAAATATTCCTTGACTTGAATGAAATCTGGAGTTGTGTCGTATAAGTGAACATTAGTTTCCTTATCATTCAATGAGCATCTTGTATTTCATAGAAATTTGGGGTAATATAGTCCTTACGTAAGGGCCAGCCTATCCAACTTTCAGGCATCAAGATACGTTTAAGGCGTGGATGATTATCATAAGAGATTCCCAACATATCATAAGATTCGCGTTCTTGAAAATCAGCACTTTTCCAAATCCAGAAAACAGACGAGATTCTAGGATTACTCCTTGGGACAAATACTTTTATGCATACCTCTTCTGGTTTATCTACACCATATTGTATTCTCGTAAGATGATACACACTAGCTAAAAATCCGCCTGGTGCTACATCATAGGCACACTGGGAGCGTAAATAATTGTAACCATATACATATGAAATGACAGCAATGGAGTACCAATTCTCGGTTTTGATTTGTAAAGTCTCTATTCCTCGGCAATCGAAGCCCAAAGATCTATGAACTAGCTCATGCTTGACTAACCAATCAGATAAAAGATCCTGCTGCATCTTCTTGATCTCTCCACCATTTGTATTTGTATGAGTATTTCACATTTACTACATTTACAATGAAATTTTCAAAGATTGACCCGCTCTTTCTTATTCTGCACAAAAGAACCCTACCTGATTCACT